TTGCGATGGTTATATTCTACTAATCATAAGGATATTGGGACTATATATTTAGTATTAGGAATTTGAGCTTCAATAGTTGGGACTGCTTTAAGTTTATTAATTCGAGGGGAGGTGGGAATGCCTGGCTCTTTGATTGGGGATGATCAAATTTATAATGTTGTTGTAACTGCCCATGCTTTTGTTATAATTTTTTTTATAGTTATGCCTATTATAATTGGGGGTTTTGGGAATTGGCTGGTTCCTTTGATATTGGGGGCTCCGGATATGGCTTTCCCTCGTATGAATAATATGAGATTCTGGTTGTTGCCTCCTGCTTTTTTTTTGCTACTTTCTTCAGCTGCTTTAGAAAGCGGAGCGGGGACAGGTTGAACAGTCTACCCTCCGCTTTCTTCTTCTTTAGCTCATATAGGAGGTTCAGTTGATCTAACTATTTTCAGTCTTCATTTGGCCGGGGTTTCTTCTATTTTAGGAGCTATTAATTTTATTACTACTATTATTAATATACGTACTAGCGGGATAATCATGGAACGAGTTCCTTTATTTGTATGGTCTGTTTTAGTTACTGCTATTCTTTTGTTATTGTCTTTACCTGTTTTAGCGGGGGCGATTACAATGTTATTGACAGATCGGAATTTTAATACTTCCTTTTTTGATCCTGCTGGTGGAGGGGACCCTATTTTATATCAACATTTATTTTGATTTTTTGGGCATCCTGAGGTCTATATTTTAATCTTGCCTGGATTTGGGATAATCTCTCATGTAGTAAGACACCATACGGGGAAGAGGGAGCCTTTTGGGTTTTTAGGTATAATTTATGCTATAGTTGCTATTGGAGGTTTAGGGTTTATTGTTTGGGCTCATCATATATTTACTGTTGGAATGGATGTGGATACTCGAGCTTATTTTACGGCTGCGACTATAATTATTGCTGTCCCTACAGGGATTAAAATTTTTAGTTGATTAGCTACTCTACATGGGTCTTATTTTACTTTTAATTCTGCCATGCTTTGAGCTTTAGGATTTATTTTTTTATTTACGGTAGGAGGCCTCACAGGGGTAATCTTAGCTAATTCTTCTTTAGATATTGTTCTCCATGATACTTACTATGTTGTTGCTCATTTTCATTATGTTCTTTCAATGGGGGCTGTTTTTGCTATTATTGCCGGAATTGTGGAGTGATTTCCTATAATTTTAGGAATTACTATAAATGAGTGAGCTTTGAGGGCTCATTTCTTTTTAATGTTTATTGGGGTAAATATGACTTTTTTTCCTCAGCATTTTTTAGGGCTGAGAGGAATACCCCGTCGTTATTCGGATTTCCCAGACGGGTATTCCTGTTGAAATATGGTGTCAAGTTTAGGTTCTTATATGTCTTTTGTAGCAATTTTGTTTTTTATATGTATTTTATGAGAAGGTATTGTTTCGTCTCGTAGATTGACTAGTGTAAGATATATGCCTTCTTTTTCTGAGTGGGTTCATGGATATCCTCCCCAAGATCATACTTATAATCATTTAATTGCTGTTGTTTTGTAGTGTATGGCTACTTGAGGTATACTTTCTTTTCAAGATAGAGTTTCTCCTTTAATGGAGCAGTTGATATTTTTTCATGATCATTCAATAGTAATTTTAGTATTAATTACTGTTTTGGTCTTTTATGTAGTTATTACTATTTTAATGAATACTTTTCTGAATCGTTTTATTATTGAGGGGCATGAGTTAGAGATTTTTTGGACTTTTATTCCGGCTCTATTATTAATTTTTATTGCTTTACCTTCTTTACGTCTTCTTTATTTAATAGATGAAGTAAGTTCTCCTGATTTAACGTTAAAAACGGTAGGCCATCAGTGGTACTGGAGATATGAGTATTCTGATTTTTTGGATGTTGAGTTTGACTCATTTATGGCTCCTTTAGAAAAGGAGTCTTTTCGTTTATTAGATGTGGATAATCGTACTGTTTTGCCTTGGGGGGTATTTACTCGAATTTTAATTACATCTTCAGATGTGATTCATTCATGGGCTATAATGAGAGCTGGGATGAAGATAGATGCTGTTCCTGGGCGTATTAATCAAATTTGTTTCTTACTTTATCGTCCTGGCCTCTACTATGGTCAGTGCTCTGAGATTTGTGGGGCAAATCATAGTTTTATGCCTATTGTTATTGAGAGAGTTTCGGTTGAGAAGTTTTTAGGTTGGTTAAAGACTTTTTATTAATTAAGTGGCTGAAGAATTTAGGCGTTGGTCTCTTAAACCATTTTATAGTTAAACTCTTAATTATTGCCTCAAATAATACCTTTAGGATGAGCTTGAATAGTTATGGTTGTCATGGTAATAGTTTTTTTGTACTTGATAGGGTTTTATTATTTTTATTTTGTTAATATGGATTTTGAATCTAGAGAAATAGAGATTAAGAGATTAATTTGGGTATGATAGTAAATTTGTTTATGGTATTTGATCCTGTGGGAGTTTTGGGGGTTCATATAAATTGGTTGGGGTTAGGAGTTGGGGTAGTATTTTTTCCTTTGTGCTATTGAGTGTTACCTTCTCGTTATTCTGTAGGTTGGGGAGCTGTAACAAGAGGATTAGCTAAGGAGGTAGGATTTCTTTATAATAAGCCTTGGGGGGGTGTCGAGTTAATTTTATGTTCTTTGTTTTGATTTATTGTTATGAATAATTTTTTAGGTTTATTTCCTTTTATCTTTACTAGAACTAGTCATATTTTAGTAACTTTGATGTTGGCTTTGTCTTTTTGGTTTTCTTTAATAATGTTTGGGTGGTTTAATAAGACTAAGTCAATGTTAGCCCATTTGGTGCCTTTAGGTACTCCTGTGGCTTTGATAGGATTTATAGTCTTAATTGAGAGTGTTAGTAATCTAATTCGTCCTATTACTCTTTCTGTTCGGTTAGCTGCTAATATAATTGCTGGTCATTTATTAATTGTATTATTAGGGTCAGCGATTGTTTTAAAGTTAAGAATTTTAATTGGAGGGGTCTTGGCCTTAGCTTTGTTGATAGTCTTGGAGCTAGCTGTTGCTTTTATCCAATCTTATGTGTTTATAATTTTGGTGGGTTTATATTCTGCTGAGATTTAATTTATGAAAAATTTTCATTCGTTCCATTTAGTGAATTTAAGTCCTTGGCCTCTAACGGGAGCTTTAGGGGGGTTATTTTTGGTGAGAGGGCTAGTAAAGTGTTTTTACAGGATAGGGGGAGATATGATCTTAATTGGGTTTTTAATTTTAATTTTAACTAGTTTTCAGTGGTGGCGTGATATTGTCCGGGAAGGGAGATTATTAGGGGATCATTCTTTAGTTGTTGTTATGGGCTTAAGGATTGGGATGATTTTATTTATTGTTTCTGAGGTTTTTTTCTTTGTCTCTTTTTTTTGGGCTTTCTTTCACAGAAGATTGTCCCCGACTTTGGAGTTGGGGCTAGTTTGGCCTCCTTTTATAGTGGAGGGATTTAATCCCTTTCATGTCCCTCTTTTGAATACCTCAATTTTATTGGCTTCTGGGGTCAGTGTAACTTGATGTCATCATAGAATTTTAAGGGGGGACTATCTTCAGGGCTTGGTGTCTCTAGGATTAACTTTATTATTGGGAATTTATTTTTCTATTTTACAAGGGTTTGAATATTATGAGGCGAGTTTTAGAATTTCGGACTCTGCATATGGTTCTACTTTTTTTATGGCTACAGGGTTTCATGGACTTCATGTATTAATCGGAAGAACATTTTTAGGTGTATGTTTCTTCCGATTAATACATTTTCATTTTTCTGGGTGGCATCATTTTGGGTTTGAGGCTGCAGCTTGATATTGACACTTTGTAGATGTTGTTTGGTTGTTTTTGTTTGTTTCTATTTATTGGTGAGGTAAGTTCTATATTAGTATATTTAGTATATTTAATTTCCAATTAAAAGGTTAATTTATATAGGTGTGATGATTTGTGTTATTTTGGGGTTTTTGCTAAGAGTGGTTATTATAATTGTGGGGGGTTTAATTTCTAGGAGGATAGAAGTGGAGAAAGAAAGGGGGTCCGTTTATGAGTGTGGTTTTGAATCTAGAATTAGAGCTCGGGTTCCTTTTTCTCTCCAGTTTTTTTTAATTGGGGTGATTTTTTTGATTTTTGATGTGGAGATTGCTCTTATGATGCCTGTTCCTTTGATTTTTGATTTAGGGTTGATTCTTTTTGTTACTTTTAGAGTTTTTGTTTTTATTTTGTTATTCGGGTTATACTTTGAATGGAGGGAGGGTTCCCTAGAGTGGATTAAATAGATAGGTATTTAAATTTATAATATTTGGTTTGCAATCAAAAGTTGGTTTCTCTATAAAAATAGCAGGAAGTGAGGTTCACGTTTAGTTTCGACCTAAGGATTGAGTAGTTTCTCTGTTTAATAGAAGCTAAAAATTAAGTGTCTCATTGTTGATGAGAAGTTGAGAAAATCCTATTAGGGAGAATTTAAAAATCGGGCTGCTAACTTGATTTTAGCATAATTTGTTAGTTCTTGTGTTTCTGAAGTAGAATTATGTAGTATTTTCGATACTAAGATGCTGTTGCTTGAAATAATTAAAGATTTCTCTTCTAATCTGCTTCAAAGATTTGCTTTAAAAGATAAGCTATTTAATTATAGTATTCATAGTAAAAGGAGGAGGAGTAAGGAGGAGGAAACAAGGAGGATGAGGTTGAATTTTTGGGTAGTTGAAATGGCCTTTGATGTCAGGGAAATGATTTTGTGTGTCCCTTGGGGGCCAATTTCTTCTCTTCATCCTAGTTCTATAAATTTGATTACTTTGGATTGGTTAATTATGTTTAAGGGTAAGGTAGGGGATATTGAGGGAAGGAATCATATATTTCCAGAGAATAGATATCTTACTTTGGATTTTAGATTAGATAGGGAGGGGAGAGCTCAAATAGTAAGTCCTAAAAGGAGCCCGGATAAGACTAGTTCTCATCTTAGTCTTATGAGGTTAAGAGGTAGGGGGTTGTAGGAGGGAGTTTCGAATAGAGTCCAACTAATAAGAGCTCCTATTACAATTGCTATTAAGGCTAGGAAAGTTGTGGGTGTGGTTATAGTGATTGATTCTTTAAATATAATGTTTGTTGGGGCGGATTTTCTGGATCAAAGGACTTGAAAGGAGATACGAAAGGAGTATAGTATTGTAAGTCCAAAAGATAAGATAATTATAAGAAAAATAGGTTGTCTTAATGAGGAAGTTAGTATAGTCTCTAAAATTAGGTCTTTGGAGTAAAATCCTGCTGTGAAAGGCACTCCTATAAGTGCCAGAGAGGAAATTAGAAAACAGATTCTGATTGTGGGGGAAGATGAAATAATTTCTCCTATTTTTCGAATGTCTTGAGTATTTTTGGAGTTATGGATAATGTATCCTGCGCAGAGAAATATTAGAGCTTTGAATATAGCGTGAGTAACTATATGGAAGTAGGCTAGTTTTCATATTTTTATGGATAGAGCTAATATTATAATGGCTAGTTGTCTTAAGGTAGAAAGGGCAATAATCTTTTTAAGGTCTGTTTCTAGTGTAGCGGAAATACCCGCTATAAATATTGTAAGGGTAGAGGAAATTATAAGGAGAATTAAAATCTCTGTTGGAATTATGTTATGGAATCGGATGAGGAGAAAGACCCCTGCTGTAACTAGGGTTGAAGAATGAACTAGGGCAGATACAGGGGTAGGAGCAGCTATAGCTGCAGGTAGCCAGGCTGAAAATGGAATTTGGGCTCTTTTGGTTATTGCTGCGACTAGGATTAGAAGAGCAATGACTGGGCTTTTTAGGATTGAGTTTATTGAGATTAGATCTCAAGAACCAAAAGGTAGGAGTAGGGCAATTGCTATAATAATTATAACGTCTCCAATTCGGTTGGATAAGATTGTAATTATTCCAGCATTATAGGAACGTGAGTTTTGATAATAGATTACTAAGCAATAGGACACTAGCCCTAGGCCATCTCACCCAAGGAGGATTCTTATTATATTAGGGCTAATGATGAGTATGAGTATAGAAAGAATAAATAGTAGAACTAAAAATGTAAATCGTGCTTTATATTTTTCTCTTTCTATATATTCTTCTGAAAACAGGAGAACTATGCTTGAAATTAGGAGAACAGCTGAGGAGAAAGTTATTGAGATTCAATCTAAAATTAGGATAAATTCTATATTAGAGGATTTGATATTTATGAATGAAAAGGAGATTAGAAAGGAGATATTTCTTTGAATCGAGAATGTTGTAAGAATAATAAAAAAGGTGCTAGAAATTAAAATTGCTATTCTTCATGTTTTTATAATGGGCAATTTTTAGAGATGGACTTTTTTAATTTCACAAATTAAGGTTTTAAATTAAACTATCTAAGTAATTTCAATTTATAAAAAGATCTATTTTGATGATGAGTATGTTTAAGGGAAATCAGTGTAGTAGGATAGTCAAGAAGTCCCGTGCTGTGGGGGAGCTTTGGGTAAAATTTTCTCAAGGCTTTCCATGGTTAGGGGTAGAAAATAAGAGAATAGAGTATGTAGCAGAGAGAAAAGAAATAAGTATTAGAGGAATTAAAGTTAAAATTCTTCAAGAGATTACACTGATTATTAATGTAATTTCTCTAAATAGATTTATTGAAGGGGGTGCGGCTATGTTGTTGGCGGATATGAGAAATCATCAGAGTATAAGGGGGGAAAATAGAGTTAGGGCTCCTCGGGCTAAGATGAGTCTTCGAGAGTGGGAGCGGTCGTAGAATAGTGTTACTAATATAAAGAGGGCAGAGGAGCATAAACCATGAGAAATTATTATTCTTAGGGCTCCTTTGCATCCCCAGTCTGAAAGTGCAAAGGAGCCTCTAAGAAAAATTCTTATATGACATACGGAGGAGTAGGCTACTAGGGATTTTATATCAATTTGAATAATGCAAATAATGCTAGTGATAACTCCTCCTAGTAGAGAGATTCTTATTAGGAGGGGGGAGATGGATTTTAGAGAAGAAAATAAAAATTGGGTTATGCGAAGAATTCCATATCCTCCTAGTTTTAAAAGGACAGCGGCTAGAATTATAGATCCTGCAACAGGGGCTTCAACATGGGCCTTAGGGAGTCAGAGATGGGTTAGAAACATGGGAAGTTTTACTAAAAAGGCTAGAATAAAAATTAAGGATCATATTCTGTTAAATTTTTGTAAATTTATTAGGGGGAGTAGGGGGAAAAAAAGGGAGGAGTTAAGTTTTGATATTATTGTAAGGGCTAGAAGGAGGGGAAGAGAAGCTCTAAGGGTATAAAAAATTAAGTATAGTCTGGCCTTTAGTCGTTCTGGTTGGTTCCCTCAGAGAGAGATAATTAGGAAAGTAGGAATGATTGATATTTCAAAAAAGATGTAAAATATAATAGTTTCTCTTCTAGAAAATCTTAAAATTAGGGAGATTAACAGAATTATTGTGAGGGCTGAAAAGAGGGGGGTATCTTTATGATTAATTTTTGTTGATGCTAGGAATATAAATATTGAGATTAGGATGGTAAGTATGATAAGGGAGGAAGATATAAGGTCTAGTGTAAATAAAGAGGAGATGGATCTAGAAAAGTAAAAGTTTATAAGGGTGGAGGAGAGAAGTAAAATTAGAGTTAAAGAGGGGATCATTAGGTGTCATGAATTTATTATTAGGGTTGTAGAAGATATTATAAAAATAGTTATCATTAGAGGATTCTAGTTGAGTTGATTAGGGTATTTCCTAGTTTTCGAGACATGGAGACAAGTATTGCTAGGCCTAGACTACCTTCACATACGGCTAGGCATAGAAAGATTATTAAGAGGGAGTTTTCAGTGTTCTTTAGAGAGATTACTGAGGAGATTAGGATAAAGACTCTTAAGATTAGCATTTCTATTCTTAGAAGTATAGATAAAATGTGTTTGTAGCGAGAGCAGAGGCTAAGAAAGCTAATAATTAAAATTAAAACTCCTAATGAGATGGAATAGTTTATCATATATTTCTTATAGTTTAATAAAATATTAATTTTGTAAATTAAAGATGAATTTTCTAAGGGCTCAGAAAAAGTTGGCCTATTTTTAGTATCCAAGACTAGAGTTTTAAATTTAAACTATTTTCTGATATTTTTGGGATAATTGTTTTTTCATTTTTAGTGTTTTTTTTTTCTAGTCATCCTTTGGTTTTAGGGAGAATTTTGGTGGGGTCAACTGTTTTAGTTTGTTTTTATGTCTTTTTTGTTTTTAATGTAGGGTGATTTTCTTATATCTTATTTTTAGTTTTTTTGGGGGGAATGCTGGTACTTTTTATTTATGTGGCTTCTTTAGCTTCTAATGAGTCTTTAAAATTTGATGGGGGTTATTTTTTGTTGGTCTTACTGTTTTTTGGTTTTTTGGGAATGTGAATATTTCAGAATTTTAGTTTAGGGGTTTGGAAGTTTTATTTTAATTTTCCTCTTTCTGTAGTTGTTTTGTTTTTGGGGGTGTATCTTTTATTTTCTTTGGTGGGGGTTGTGAAGATTTCAGGGGGAGGAGCTTTTGGGCCTCTTCGGGAGATAGTTTATGAGTATTCGGAAGTGGCATCCCGTTTTGAAAATAATTAATGGGTCTTTGATTGATTTACCTTCCCCAAGAAATATTTCTTATTTGTGAAATTTTGGCTCACTTTTAGGAGTGTGTTTGGGGTTTCAAATTTTGACTGGGTTATTTTTGGCTTTTCATTATACTGCGGATGTAAATTTGGCTTTTGCTAGTGTTTCACATATTTGTCGTGATGTGAGAATGGGGTGGTTTTTGCGAAATTTTCATTTAAATGGGGCTAGAATGTTTTTTATTTGTCTTTATTTTCATATTGGTCGTGGAATTTATTATGGTTCTTTTAAATTGAAATTTGTTTGGTTCACAGGGGTTTTTATTTTTTTGATTACTATGGTGACTGCTTTTTTAGGCTATGTTTTGCCTTGGGGACAAATATCTTTTTGGGGGGCTACGGTTATTACTAATTTAGTTTCTGCAGTTCCTTATGTGGGGGTGGATATTGTTCAATGGTTGTGAGGAGGTTTTTCTGTGGATAACCCCACATTAACTCGGTTTTTTTCTTTTCATTTTATTTTACCTTTTGTTATTTTAGGGGGAGTTATTATTCATTTGATTTTTTTGCATGAAAGAGGGTCTGGGAATCCTTTGGGGGTTAAAAGAGACTTAGACAAGCTTTCTTTTCATCCTTATTTTTCTATTAAAGATTTATATGGGGTTGTAATTTTGTTGTTTTTGTTAAGTTTGGTAGTTTTTTTAAATCCTAATATTTTAGCGGATCCTGAGAATTTTATTCCTGCTAATCCTTTGGTAACTCCTGTTCATATTCAGCCTGAATGATACTTTTTATTTGCTTATGCTATTTTACGTTCTATCCCAAATAAGCTAGGGGGGGTGTTGGCTTTAGCTTTCTCTGTTTTAGTTTTATTAGTATTAAGACTGGTTCCTGTGAAATTACGTAGCTCTGTCTTTTTGATGAGAAACCGGCTTTTATTTTGATGATTGGTAAATATTTTTATTTTGTTAACTTGAATTGGGGCTCGTCCTGTGGAATTTCCTTTTATTTTTATTGGGCAGGTTCTGTCTGTGGTTTATTTTCTCTTTTTTTTTATCTTTTGCATTAAATGACTATTTAGCCTAGAATGAAAGGCGATTGTTTTGAAAATAATTCATAGGAGTTTTCTTATTAGTTTTCTTAAATTAGTACTTAAATAATAAACTGATAGTATTTTATAAGGAGACTTAGAAGGATAAAGTTTAGAGTAATTGGTAAGTATATTTTTCAAGCTATAAATATTAATTTATCATAACGGAATCGAGGGAGGGTCCCTCGGACTCAGATAAATAAGGAAGAAAATAGGAGGGTTTTTAGAAAAAGGAAAGAGCCCCCGAAAAATAGGATAGAGGTTAAGACGCTTATAAAGATGATATTAGCATATTCTGCTATAAAAATTAAAGCGAATCCTCTTCTTATGTACTCTACATTAAAGCCTGATACGAGCTCAGATTCGCCTTCAGTAAAATCAAAAGGAGTTCGGTTAGTCTCAGCTAAACAAGAAGAAAATCAGATGAAAAATAGGGGGAGGAGAGTAAGGCTCAGTCATCTAGAGAATTGGAATTTTAGGATCTCTATAAAATTGAATGTTGAAATAATAATTAGGATAGAAAGGATAATTAGAGCAAATCTTACTTCATAGGAAATAGTTTGGGCTACTCCTCGGTAGGCCCCTAGGGTAGCATATTTAGAATTTGAAGATCAGCCTGCTCTTAAAAGAGGGTAAACTCTTAGTCTAGAGCAACATAAGAAAAAAAGAACACCTCATTTTATGTCTAAATAGGAGAATAAGGAAGGAAAGAGGATTCACAGGATTAAGGCAATGAAAATTCTAAAAATAGGTGAGAATAAGAAAGGAAAAAAATTGTAATTTTCTAAAAAAGAGATTTCTTTTACAAATAATTTAATAGCATCTGAGAAAGGCTGGAAGATTCCCAGGATCCCTACTTTGTTGGGGCCTTTTCGAATTTGAATATATCCTAAAATTTTTCGTTCTAATAAGGTGATAAAGGCTACTCTAACTAAGATTATGATAATGATTATAAGGTAGGATAAGAGTATAAAAAATATCTTCAAAGAGATTTACTATAAATGGAGCTTAAACCCATCGCATTATTTGCTACAATGATGATAACAAAGGGGAGTCCCAAATAATAGATTCTAAATCTAAAGCAAAGTTGCTTCAATGAAAAAGTTTTTAGGGTTTAAAAAATTATTTTAATTAAGTGGTCCTTTCGTACTGACTTATTTAGTATACTTTAAAGATAGAAACCAATCTGGCTCACGCCGATTTGAACTCAAATCATGGAAGTTTTTAAAGGTCGAACAGACCTCCTGCCTTTCCCTGTGCAGAAGGGAGGAAACTTAATTCAACATCGAGGTCGCAAACTTATTTGTCAATAGGAGCTTTTAAAATAAATTACGCTGTTATCCCTAAAGTATCTTATTCTAATTTTGAAAATTTCAGTTATAAAAATTTGTTATTTATGTAATTTTAAAATGTCTTATTTTTATGCCGCCCCAGCAGAACATGGTAAAATTTAGTTTTTCATGTAAAGATTTATAGGGTCTTCTTGTCTTTTAAAGGAATTTTAGCTTTTTTACTAAAAAATAAAATTTAATAATTATCATTAAAATTGCCCACTCTCAGTCAACTCTTTCATTCCAGTCTTCAATTAAAAGACTAATTATTATGCTACCTTTGCACAGTCAGAATACTGCGGCCTTTTACATTTTGCAGTGGGCAGAGCAGATTCTTAATCATTTCTAAGAACCATGATTTTGATAAACAGGCTGAGAAAGTTTGAGTATTTAAGTGATATTTTTGAAATTATTTTAATTTACTAATCTTAACAGTTTTATTATTATTATTATTAAATAGAATATCTTAGTAGTAAAATAAGCTAATAATAGGAGTAAAGTTAATTGTAATATTAATAGAAAATTTTATTCTTTTTCTTAGGTTTTAGTGTATGAAATTAAAAGAAATTTTAGCTTATCCTAAAATTTAGAAATTTTTGCAAATAATTACTATTATAATTTCCTAAGAAACCAGATATCAAATTGAGCGTTTAACTTTTTACTTCTATAAAAGCTTTAGGAATTTTTGATACAAATGGAAAAACTTTTATAGCTCTCAATTTTTCGGGAAAATAAAATATATTAATAAATTTTTAAGCCCTGATACAAAAGGTACATAAGTTAATAATTTCTGATGAAAATTTTATGCCTCCTTTGCAGAGAGTAGTTTGTTAAGTTCAAAATATTACTAAATATAAAATTATTTTTTTATTTAAAAATTGATTAAAATTTTAAGATACCAGTGTAGGATCTGTTTAATGTAAATAAACTACTTTTTAAGCTATATCTTGCTTCTAGAGGCACCTTCCGGTACATCTACTATGTTACGACTTTTCTCTTTTAGAAAGAAGAGAGTGACGGGCGATATGTGCATGTTTTAGAACTAATTCTAAGAAATTTTTTATTTTTTTAATACTTTTAAATCCACCTTAAAATTTATTTTTCAACAAATTATCCGTTTATATAAATATATTGTAACTCATAAAATTCTTAAACATTAACTGAACCTTGATCTGATGTTAAAAATAAAATTTTTCTTAATAATAATTTTAAAATATTATTTTTACGACGATATACAGGCAGAGTTTAAGTAAAATTTTCGTGTAATTTCGATTAGTCTTACAAGTTCCTCTAATTAGATTAAAACACCGCCAAATTTTTTAAGTTTCAGGTCTTCCTTTACTACTTAATTTAAATAAAATTTTATAGTAGGGTATCTAATCCTAGTTTTAGATAAAGCTTCTAAAGTTAGAAATTTTGATGGTAATAATTTTTAAAATTTCACTTTTTAAAATTAAGTTCCATCAAATAGTATTTTTCTTATTAAAAATAAAGCTCTTTTTAATTTAATAGTGTAACCGCAACTGCTGGCACTATTTTTGTTAAAATTTGCATAAATGACTAATTTTTTTTTAAAAAAAAATTAATTTTGGAACCTAAATTATTTTCTAAAAAATTTTTTCACATATAGATTCAATCTCTATGAAAAAGAGCAAGCTACTAAAATTAAATAGGCAAAATTTTTTCTAACTACAAGGTCAGAAAATCAATAATAAATTTTCTTAAAATAATTTTAGGCAAATTTTTCCTAATGGTTCATCCTATGTACCTTTTTTAGAAATTAATTTATTATTGAGGGGGATTCCCTTAAAATTTTTTTTAACATAGTAATGGGGGGCCCGGGCCCCCCTGGAGGGAGGGACGACCGTAAGGTATTCCGCTACTAAGTCCTAGCTAAAGGAAAAATAAAAGTACTAGAGCTTATAAATGTATCCGAAAATAGGATAATCGATATTAAATAATCTACGAGTGCAAGGGATCAGATCTCTACTAAAAAAGAAGTTTTTATTACAGAAATATAGACAAACTGATAATTATAGAAGCATATATATATATGACATATATATAAGACTATATATATCGGCCATCGGTGATAAAATAGGAGCAGTTTATAAGAATGACATACTGATCAGGGAGGTCCCTCACTTCGGATCAGAGATGGGGGTGAAATAGGAGTCCAGAGGTGAGTAATAGGCCAAGGTTTGGCCTATTATATCTATAAAGAGTATAGTAGAAATTATAATAATATTGGGATTTGACCCCAAAAATGACAGATTTGTCCTTCTAAATTAATAGGATGCCTGAAAATTTAGGGAGATCTTGATGTGATTTTTATGTCATATGACTTCTATCTTAAGAGTAAGCTAAACTTAAGCTGTTGGATTCATACTCCAAAAATGTTAATCCTCTTAGCTTGATTTTATTTCCCTTTCAAATTTTATTTTCATTTGGGGTCATTTTTGGGACTTTAATTGCAGTTAGATCAACGTCTTGGTTCACAGCTTGAATAGGATTGGAATTAAACTTAATCTCATTTCTCCCCATTATTTTTAAAGAGAGAAAGATGGGGAGAAATGAGAGAGGATTAAAATATTTTTTTATTCAAGCTGTGGCCTCTCTTTTAATTTTAGTAGGAAGATTGTTTCCTTTATACTTAAATTCTTTTGGGGTGTCTTTAATTTCTTTGTCTTTATTTATAAAAATAGGAGTTGCTCCTCTTCATTTTTGGCTTCCTCCTATTATTGAAGGATTGAGTTGATTTTCTTGTTTAATCTTGCTTACTTGGCAAAAACTTGCTCCTCTGTGGTTAATTAGAGAATTTGATCCTATTTTTATTATTCCTTTGATTTCAGTCCTTATTGGGTCTTTGGGAGGGTTTAATCAGAGTTCCTTGAAAAAGATTTTAGCTTATTCTTCTATTATGCATATGGGCTGGATAATGAGAGGGGTAATATTGTCTCTATCTCTGGGGATAAAATATTTTGGAGTTTATCTATTTTTTTCTTTATTTTTGGTTCTAATATTTGCTGAAAAGAATATTTTAGAGTTAAATCAGTTAATAGTGAGTGATTCTTTTATTAGGATTAGAATTTTATTATTAATGCTTAGAATGGGGGGTCTCCCCCCATTCTTAGGATTTTTCCCAAAATGATATGTGATTACTGAGCTGTTATCCCAAAATGTCTTGCTTTCGCTTTTTTTGATTTTTTCTTCTTTAATTAATCTTTTTTTTTATTTTCGATTGTTTTATACTGGAATATTTTTAGAAGGTTTAAGGAGAAAAGTTTTAATTTTTAAGAAGAGGGAGGAAAAAAAGCTTTTTTTTGCTGTCTTTTTTTCCTCCTTTGGGGGAATTTTTTATCCTTTGCTTTTTATGTAAAGCATTAAGTTAATAAAACTGATGTCCTTCAAAGTCATTATTGGCCTTGTCATGCTTAGTGAAAATTTCTTTAGATTTGCAATCTAATGTTTTAATTAAACTAACTAATACGGTTTGGGATAGTCTCATATTAAAATTTACAATTTTAAACCGTTAATTTGGTTACTCAAACC